GATGAGGACATGGTTTCCGTGGACCCCATTGAATTTCATTCGGAGGAGGAACCTTATAAAGATCGTATTGATTCTTATCAAAAAAAGACAGGGTTAACCGAGGCTGTTCAAACAGGCATAGGTCAACTAAATGGTATTTCCCTAGCAATTGGGATTATGGATTTTCAGTTTATGGGGGGCAGTATGGGATCCGTAGTAGGCGAGAAAATCACCCGTTTGATCGAATATGCTACTAATAGATCTCTACCTCTTATTATAGTGTGTGCTTCCGGAGGAGCGCGCATGCAAGAAGGAAGTTTGAGCTTGATGCAAATGGCTAAAATATCTTCAGCTTTATATAATTATCAATCAAATAAAAAGTTATTCTACGTATCAATCCTTACATCTCCTACAACCGGTGGAGTGACCGCCAGTTTTGGTATGTTAGGAGATATCATTATTGCCGAACCTAATGCCTACATTGCATTTGCGGGTAAAAGAGTAATTGAACAAACATTGAATAAGACAGTCCCTGACGGTTCACAAGAAGCTGAGTATTTATTCCATAAGGGCTTATTCGACCCAATCGTACCACGTAATCCTTTAAAAGGTGTTCTAAGTGAGTTATTTCAGCTTCACGGTTTCTTTCCCTTGAATAAAAATCCAATCAAGTAGATCATTTAATTCAGTTATTTATATTTTTTGAGGTGCACAAGTATTTAGTTTATAGTAATTTACAAAAATAATAAGCATGGAGTTTTACTTAAGGTCATAAGATCTAATAAAGGAAAAAAGGTTGTTGATAATCACTTTTTCTTATTTCCTCCAGATCCATTTTATTTCTACCTATATTCATGATTAGTAATCAGGAAGACTCTACCAACAAACAGGATAAAGGAATTAATTATCAAATTATTAAAATAAAAAATGAACGTTCCCTTATTACGTTACATATTCTAAATATATTGAATAATTCAATATATTTAGAAAATAGAGAATAGGAATCTTGCATTTATTTTTCTATATTCCCTGATAATTTCCATTTTTTGCTAGGAATCCCTGTTGGATCGGATTTGTTAGATTTGATAATTAGTAAGAAACTTTTTTTGTCTTTTCTTTATTAGAAGATAAGTATAGTATAAGAAAACAATACAATAATAATAAATATATATAAATAAATCTAAAGTAAATAATAAACATATATATAAAGGTGAATAGGTACACTTATTTAGTTCTACATTTCTTGTACCTATACCTATTATTATATACTGATAATAGATATACTTATCATAAGATATCTTTATAACAGGTACAAATATTAAATCGAGGTATCCATTCTATGACAACTTTCAACTTACCCTCTTTTTTTGTGCCTTTAGTGGGTCTAGTATTTCCGGCAATTGCAATGGCTTCTCTATCTCTTCATGTTCAAAAAAACAAGATTGTCTAGATTCGATGGGATCTAATCTCATTTTTTTTTAAGACTCGGACTTGGATCATAATACCGATTATCTATTTGTTTAGTGGAATAGGGTACAACGTGTGTCTTCTTCCGAACACAAATGAAAGAGCTGTTATGCACGTGTAAACATGATATATGGATAAATGCATTATATCTATTTGAAAATGGGGTCAGCAGATGTATGAAATGGAAAGTCAAAGTATCATCTATATGTATGTAGATATCCATAGTAGGATCACATGAAGGGGATATTTTTGTATATCTAACTGATTCGATGAATTACTCCTAAGGGTTCACATCATAATAATAGTGCTAGTTGATGAGAGTTACTTCGGGAACAAAAAAATAAAGTCAAATTCATTTGGGTTATTCTCTCAATTCCAATAAACTGAAACAACTGGATCTAGTATGAACTGGCGATCAGAACGTATATGGATAGAACTTATACCGGGGTCTCGAAAAACAAGTAATTTCTGTTGGGCCTGTATCCTTTTTTTAGGTTCACTAGGATTCTTATTGGTTGGAACTTCTAGTTACCTTGGTAGGAATCTGATATCCTTATTTCCTTCTCAGCAAATCCTTTTTTTTCCACAAGGGATCGTGATGTCTTTCTATGGGATCGCAGGTCTGTTCATCAGCTCCTATTTGTGGTGCACAATTTCGTGGAATGTAGGCAGTGGTTATGATAGATTCGATAGAAAAAAAGGAATAGTGTGTATTTTTCGTTGGGGATTCCCTGGAAGAAATCGTCGCATCTTCCTTCGATTCCTTATGAGAGATATTCAGTCGATTAGAATAGAGGTTAAAGAAGGTATTTATCCTCGGCGTGTACTTTATATGGAAATCAGAGGCCAGGGTTCCGTTCCCTTGACTCGTACTGATGAGAATTTGACTCCACGAGAAATTGAACAAAAGGCTGCGGAATTGTCCTACTTTTTGCGCGTACCAATTGAAGTATTTTGAAATAAATTGAAGAATGAATGCTTTCGCAGCATTGAGTAAAGACCTCATGAATTATATTTGTTGTTATATAACAATTTCACTTACGTTTTTCAGAGTGCTCATTCGAGTAAAAGCAGACGCGTATGGAACAACCAGAAAACATAAAAAAGTGGTTTTTGTCCACCAAAACAAGTTTTTTATGCATATGAAAATCAACCCCATTTTTTCATACTAGTAACAAGTATACTAAGTATGGATTCATCACATATATCCGAACAGTGCAGACTCTAGAATTCATCTTTTTTGGTCCATTTTGAATTGATATGTTAGCTATAGATGTATCATATCGTGTAATTGAATTCTTTATTTGTTTTGTCAATTGATGTTTCTTTCTTTTTATCCTTTCTTTTCCTTTTTGATAATCATAAAGATTGGATCATTTATAACTATAACCATTCTATTTCTCTCTTTTTTTGCTACTCGTTTTTGATTTCATCATATCAATATTTTTCCGAAATTTACCTAAAAAATTCCCGGGCTATGGGTAGCCCGCGAAATTTTTCGAAATAATGGATCTAGGTAAGGGGGTTGGTTCTTTTGCCCCGAAATCCGTAAAATATTCATTTCTTGAGGTGGCGCGTTAGGGCATTCATTAGAAAGAATGCAATTGCTTCTAATGAAGAAATAATAAAACAAAAATATTGTTTCCAGATCCAAGGACTAACCAATTAATTAAAAAAAGGGAATAGGTCTATGGATTCAATACCTTGTTATAGAACTCACGTTTCGTGGAAATATCAGATTGGATAGAGTCAAGGAATCCGGTGGTTTCATTAACAATTCACAGATTAAAAATGCTAAAAAAGAAAGCGCTAAAACCCCTTCTATATCTTACATCTATAATCTTTTTGCCCTGGTGGATTTCTCTCTCATTTAATAAAAGTATGGAATCTTTGGTTACTAATTGGTGGAATGCTGGGCAATCTGAAGTTTTTTTGAATGATATTCACGAAAAGAACGTTCTAGAAAAATTCATAGAATTAGAAGAACTCTTCATTTTGGACGAAATGATAAAGGAGTACCCGGATACACATATACAAAAGCTTCGTATAGGAATACACAAAGAAACGATACAATTGGTCAAGATGTACAATGAAGGTCATATCCATACCATTTTACACTTTTCGACAAATATAATAAGTTTCGCTATTCTAAGTGGTTATTCTATTCTGGGTAATAAAGAACTTGTTATTATTAATTCTTGGGTTCGGGAATTTATCTATAACTTAAGCGACACAATAAAAGCTTTTTCTATTCTTTTATTAACTGATTTATGTATTGGATTCCACTCGCCTCACGGTTGGGAACTAATGATTGGTTCTGTCTACAAGGATTTTGGATTTTCTCATAATAATCAAATTATATCTGGCCTTGTTTCCACCTTTCCAGTCATTCTAGATACAATTTTAAAATATTGGATCTTCCGTTATTTAAATCGTGTATCTCCGTCACTTGTAGTGATTTATCATTCAATGAATGACTAAAGAATGATCCACTGATATGAATCTACTCATAATGTTTTTTACTTCGTACATAAACAAATCATTAAAAATCTTACTCATTCTTTATATTTATACCAATCCAGGAATTCCTCCTGGATTCCAGTAAAATAGCAGAATCGTGGATAGGAAACTCTACTAGCAACCTACCCAATTTATTGTAGAAATTTTCGGGATCAATGATTGGACCATGCAAAATAGAAATATCTTTTCTTGGATAAAGGAGCAGATGACTCGATCCATTTCCGTATCGATCATTATATTTATATATGTAATAACTCGGACATCTATTTCACACGCATATCCCATTTTTGCACAACAGAGTTATGAAAATCCACGAGAAGCAACTGGGCGTATTGTATGCGCCAATTGTCATTTAGCTAATAAGCCCGTGGATATTGAGGTTCCACAAGCGGTACTTCCCGATACTGTATTTGAAGCAGTTGTTAGAATTCCTTATGACATCCAACTGAAACAAGTTCTTTCTAATGGTAAAAGGGGATCCTTGAATGTAGGGGCAGTTCTTATTTTACCTGAGGGATTCGAATTAGCCCCCCCCGATCGTATTTCTCCGGAAATGAAAGAAAAGATGGGCAATCTTTCTTTTCAGAGTTATCGCCCTACTAAAAAAAATATTCTTGTGATAGGTCCTGTTCCTGGTCAGAAATATAGTGAAATCACCTTTCCTATTTTGTCTCCGGACCCCGTTACTAAGAAAGAGGTTTACTTCTTAAAATATCCTATATACGTGGGCGGGAATAGGGGAAGGGGTCAGATTTATCCCGACGGGAGCAAGAGTAACAATACAGTCTATAATGCTACAGCATCAGGTACGGTAAGCAAAATAGTACGTAAAGAAAAAGGGGGGTATGAAATAACCATAGCGGATGCATCGGATGGACACTCAGTCGTTGATATTATACCTCCGGGACCAGAACTTCTTGTTTCAGAGGGTGAATCCATCAAGCTTGATCAACCATTAACGAGTAATCCCAATGTGGGTGGATTTGGTCAGGGAGATGCAGAAATAGTACTTCAAGACCCATCACGTGTCCAAG